GGAACAAGAGAACAATAGCCTGACAAATATTTTGTTCGGTCCGATTCAGGTGCCAATTCAGGTACCAAATAGAACCCATCATTGGTTTGATCATTGATAAGGTGAATACCCAGGCCCTTCAATGCTAGGCATAATGAGGATAAGGACCTCAAAATAACCTCTTTTCGTCCTATGAACTTTAAGGTGTATGAAGTATCATATTTGACTCTTGGGGCGGATTGATAGAGACTCCATTTAACTTAGGTTGATCTAGGCCGGAGGCAGACCTACGTCAGGGTAACCCTTCTTTGAAACACTTTGGTATTGCTCCCGGATCAGAATTCAAATAATGAATCCGAGCGCATGGAGCCATCTCGTTATCTTCCTGTCAAGAAAAAATATGGTAGACTAGCCGATCTTTTTATCAGTTAATGAAAGAGCCCAATGCAAAAAAAAACGCATGTTGGGTCTTTGAAACAGTTCGAATCATTTCGATAATAATAAGTTTGATCTGTTTTACCGAGAAGGTCTACGGTTCGAGTCCGTATAGCCCTATACATTTTTGTATTCATTTCCTAATTAGTGCGTGTGACCGGCCGGTTGATTGTTCCATAGAAATGGAATCATTCCCACAGGATCACGGAGATCCCTCGGGGCTTGAAAACAATAATTTATTCCAATGGATCCAATCGGATCGGTATTTTCAAATCTCGGATAAACAAACCCATTCTTCTTCATTAATCTTCGTCTGTGAATGACATACGGCCTTTTTCCTCTTTTATTTGTCCATGATCCAAGATTTAGTGATACACCTTTGCTTTGGTATACCCAAGTCAATTTATGAAGTCAAAATCATAACATGAGCCTGGCTCAAGAAAAACTCCAACCTGACCCAACCAAATCAAACCCAAATTCAATCTAATAGTAAGTCACATTATCTAGAACCTATTCTTGTTCTTGTATTTGTAGAAAAGCCAGAGTTTCAAAAACGAAGCTCTTTGGTAAGTTTCATTGTACAATAGGCTTTTCTTCGTATAACCGGCTTAGCAAAGCAAGTAGTCATTTTTCTGTACAATACTTAAACTTATAACTTATTTTTTTTTATTCCAATTTACCCAATCCAATTTGTTCATCATTCCAATTCTACCAATGCAGACTTTATCTAAAAAGATTAGGGCCCGTTTGAACTTGGATGAGTTAGGAATCCCCCGACGTATCGCCTTTTGGCAGAACAACAATCCCAATTCATTGTTTTAGAGACAATGAATTGGTCCTAAATGTATCAACGCACCCTCTTCTATTTCTATGTTCTATGAGTTGGTTTTGGGATGGGGAGATTTTGTCTATCGAATCGTTCGACAACGCATGATTCCATTCGAAGTATCTTCTGTAAATCATTTACGATTCAGCCGACTCTACCATTAAACTATGCCCCATTTTGTAGGTTTGCTTCAAAAGAAACGTTTTTTGTTGTCACGAAACCTAACTCGTTGGTTGGTCCTGCTAGGTGTTATTATTACATTAAATAAATAAGTATTTCGAGTCATTCCAAATCACGATCTTTAGTCCTAGAAATGGGTCTGAAATGATTCTTTCAAGACTTCTAACTCGGGGGTAAAGCCGGGGCCGGGGTAGTACAGGTCCAAAGTTTCCTAATTTGGGTATAGGAACCCATGAGTTTTTATATGTAAGGGTTCCTCACAATTCAATGGATTGAATCAAATCAATTAAGTATAAATCTGGGACAGGGAGAGAGAATCGAATCGGTCGATGCATTCCGTTTTCGTATCCGTATCAAATCAATAGAAACAATAATCCTCTATCCGGATCTTAATGAAAAGAATACACCAACACAGCCACGTAGAATATACCATAAATCCCGAGATGGAAATTCCTAGAAATTCTATTACATCTGACTACTGACTATATTCTAAATCACTAAGAAAAAAAAAAAAAAGAGAGAGAGAGAAAAAATGGGCCAGACCTCCTCTTTGGCTCTATTATATTAATAGAATATTGAAATTCTTTATGTTTAATATTTCATTTAATCTTATTTGAATAATATTGTTTGAATATTATTTCAATTTCAATTCATATTATTTAAAATATTCTTTAAAAAAAATTCCTTAATTCCTTTTTTTGTTTGATAGAAAACCCGAGGCAAGGTAGGAGAGAGTTTGATTTGTATAATAGCATTATATGTCTACACCATATCTAAATAGAATCGAAGTAAGTGTAAGTGGGATTCCGTTGGATGAATCTTGAGACGATACATGACCCACAACAAGTAAACAAACGAAACTATGTGGTTTGATCAAAATTGTTGTTTCGACTAATGCAGTTATGGATGAATTGAGAATTCCAATTTGAATCAACTAATTCGGTATATTCCACATTAATAGGAGTGCTTCTATGTTTCTGCTTCACGAATATGATATTTTCTGGGCATTTCTAATAATATCAAGTGTTATTCCTATTTTGGCATTTCTAATTTCCGGAGTTTTGGCCCCGATTAGTGAAG